AATAAATAGTAAACAAAAAAGAAAAGGTAGCCTAATCTCATTTTCTTCTTTACCATACATGTATACCCATCTACAAAAATGGAGATATATATCTATACACCTGGATGAAATGAATAAGTATGTCTGATGCTCTAGGCTATTAACGAATATGTATCCCGATCCGTCTAGATTAATTTGTAGAATATCTATATGATATATTATTCACGTGTCAGGAACCAGATTTGAACTGGTGACACGAGGATTTTCAGTCCTCTGCTCTACCAACTGAGCTATCCCGACCCTTTCCCGCGCATCATCCTAGTAGAGTCCTTGTATCTATTTTATGTCAATTAAAGGGACTAAAAAAGTCTTAAATTTTAAAATCTTACCCAGTCAAAAAATTTCTTAGATCTTCAAAAAGAAGACTTTCTTTGTAAGTGTAAGGATAATGATATAGACTGTTAATGATTCAATAATGGAAATTCCTTTTTCATATATGTTTATTTGTACGGGCTATCCAAAAGACTTGGGAAAAAATCCAAAGATTTTTGTTCGGATCTATTTATGAAAGAATAGAGTGAATGAGAAAGATAGTGAAGTTTGTTTTGTTTGAAGTACTGATGAAAAAAAAAAGAGACTAACTATTTAGGATTAGGAGATAAAATGGTATTTTTATTAGGGATAGAGGGACTTGAACCCTCACGATTTCTAAAGTCGACGGATTTTCCTCTTACTATAAATTTCATTGTTGTCGGTATTGACATGTAGAACGGGACTCTCTCTTTATTCTCGTCCGATTAATCCGTTTTTAAAAAGATCTATCAGACTCTTGAATGAATGATTTGATCAATGAATATTCGATTCTTACTTCAACTTCGATTTCGATTGAAGTGAATTCACAATAATTATTCATTTTTTCATATACATATAATATAAATAATATAATAAATAATATAATAAATTTGAATTTTTTGCTATGTCAGTATGTATCAGTATGTATATGTACAGGTATATAGGGCAATCCTTTCTCTAATTTCGATAGAGGGATTCCAGCTACCAACGTAACGCAATCAACTCCATTCGTTAGAACAGCTTCCATCGAGTCTCTGCACCTATCCTTTTTTTGAGTCTAGTTTGTTTTCGCAAAATCAAGATTTGGCTCAGGATTGCCCATTTTTAATTCCAGGGTTTCTCTGAATTTGGAAGTTACCACTTAGCAGGTTTCCATACCAAGGCTCAATCCAATCAAGTCCGTAGCGTCTACCAATTTCGCCATATCCCCCCCCTTGAAATCGGGATCTAGTTGTAATTCCATCCACCTCTTTTTCGACCCGTTGAATTCATGATTTCCATATCGAAAAAGTGTATTCTGCTATTTTTTTTTGCCATCCGCTATCATTTCATCTTTATTGGATGAACCATATTTGTAATGATTCTATCATTGATGTATCTGCAATTCAATATGGATAGATATATCTTACATATATATGTCTCTCCCCCTTTTATTTTTACAGCGCGATTTGGAATACTGGAACGGTCGATATTTATTCTTTTTTTTCGTCCTATCTTCTACTTTTCCAAATGCAGCCGGAGGAATGTCTCATTCTAATTTGGATTGTATCTTTATCCTTATCTTCTTTTTCTTATCTTAAGGACGATCCACATATACATATATAGTAAGAATCTAATATAATTAAAATTAAGCTATAACTTTAACTTTTATAAGCTTTTATAAGATATAAGAAATAATTCGATTTTTTCTAATCATAATTTCAAATTTTATTTGATATAATCATGAAAAATGAAGTCTATTTTTCTATTATTATAGAGTATAGAAATATAGATGAAATATAGATATCCATTATTTGATTTTTTGTATAGAAATTTACAATAAATAAATATAAATATAAGTAAAATGTATAATGATAGAATCAAAAAAAAATTCTATTTCGTCATATGTCATATAATAATTAATATATAATTATATATTAATTTTATATTAATTTTAATTCTAATATTAATTCTAATAAATAAAGAAAAATAGGTTATATTATATTAGTTATAATATACAACTAGTTTCTAGTTGGTATACAACTAGAAACTATTTAGTTAATAGCAAATTAATAGCTAAGATCCAGTAGGTTATTGAATTACTATAACAGTAACAGCATTTCTGTTATGTGAGCCCGCTTAGCTCAGAGGTTAGAGCATCGCATTTGTAATGCGATGGTCATCGGTTCGATTCCGATAGCCGGCTTTGTCTCTATCTATTTTTTTCCATGATGATATCTCCTCTCCTTTCTCCAAATGTCGGGTCGCCGATCTATTATGTTTATGTCGTGGTAACTTGCAACTATGAATAAAAAATGGATTGGAGCAATTAGGTCTCTACAGAACAGACCAAATCATAAAACGGAGCCTTAACTTCCTATATCTACAAAACAAAAAATCCGGAGATTGATATAATTCATTTTATTCTACTTTGTAGTAGAATAGTAGATTTAGCTTTGTTTATTCTTTAGTTCAGTCTTAATTTCGATTTTTTCCGTAAAATTTCATTCAATAAAAAAAAGGAGTCTTTATTTTATGTCTCGTTACCGAGGACCTCGTTTTAAAAAAATACGCCGTCTGGGGGCTTTACCGGGACTAACTAGTAAAAGGCCTAGCTCTGGAAGTGATCTTAAAAACCAATTGCGTTCTGGGAAAAGATCTCAATATCGTATTCGTTTAGAAGAAAAACAGAAATTGCGTTTTCATTATGGTCTGACAGAGCGACAATTACTTAGATATGTGCATATCGCCGGAAAAGCAAAAGGGTCAACGGGTCAAGTTTTACTACAATTACTTGAGATGCGTTTGGATAATATACTTTTTCGGTTGGGTATGGCTACGACCATACCTGGAGCAAGGCAATTAGTTAACCATAAACATATTTTAGTTAATGGTCGTATAGTGGATATACCAAGTTATCGTTGCAAACCCCGAGATATTATTACCATAAAGGATAAACAAAAATCAAAAGCTCTGATTCAAAATTATATTGCTTCATCCCCTCCCCAGGAATTGCCAAAACATTTGACTATTGACTCATTCCAATATAAAGGATTTGTAAATAAAATAATAGATAGTAAATGGATCGGTTTGAAAATAAATGAGTTGTTAGTCGTAGAATATTATTCCCGTCAAACTTGAACCTAACGAAAATAACAAAGAAAGGTTGAAACCCCCTTTCGACAAAGTGACAAAGTAAAGTAAATAGATCTAAGGGCTTTGACTCACATTTGTCCTATTTACGTATCACAAACGTATAGTAGGATTTTCAATTCTTTTTCGCTCTTTCCGATATTTGTATTTTATGTACCGCAGTACTTAAGAATAGAAAATCTCTTCTCTATCAAATAAAGTCTTAGTCTTACTGTTAGAATAAGGGTATCAATTGTTATTTGATTTGATACATTGTGGTCGGTAACGTTGGTGAATTAACAGAAACGGAAAGAGAGGGATTCGAACCCTCGGTAAACAAAAGCCTACATAGCAGTTCCAATGCTACGCCTTGAACCACTCGGCCATCTCTCCTACATAATCTTATTATTGACCGGAAACCGAGTGAATAGCGGGTTATTCATGCAGTACAATACGACCAACCAATGGTTCCATAGGAATCAAAAATCCCTTTACAATTTGATATTTCTCAATAACTTCTCTTATCAGCTAACCCATAGATCTATTACAAATTCATGAATCGCCCGTGGATTTTTCTATTTCAATTGTATGGTGTATACACATTATGCAAATAAAACGTATGGTTACTCTACTTTTTTTTTATCATGGAATGATTTTTCCATCCCCCTTTTTTATCCTTTTTCCTCTTTGGATCATAACCAAATCAAAACTTCTCAAGTTATCATAATCTGCAGTAAAATAAAGTCCTTGGTTATTTAACTTAGATGAAATAGTAATAGTAATAGTTCCGTTCATTAGTATACTACTAAATTTTCCAATCCGATTCACATATTTCCTATCTATCCTTGCCCCAAAAGGGACAATTTGAGTGGAAGGTCCACATCTTTTTTTTGTTTTCATTAGAATTAGTTAGTCTGTTTTTATGTTATTTTGTACTGTACAATTCCTTTGTTTGTGGGATCATTTTCCCCGAGTCGGGGGGTAATGATAAGAATTATAGAATGGATTGCTAATTATGCCTAGATCTCGGATAAATGGAAATTTTATTGATAAGACCTCTTCAATTGTAGCCAATATCTTATTACGAATAATTCCGACAACTTTGGGAGAAAAAAAGGCATTTACCTATTACAGAGATGGTGCGATTTGATTCTTTTTTCTTGTTTTTTTAGCCCTCACTCAGTCTTATGAGAAATAGACGTGGGTCAAGATAGAAAGAAATGAAATAAACAAACCTACACTCGATGAAGGTGAAGTTTGGAGATAGAACAATTCCTTCTGTCGTGTATCCTCGATTTATGCAGCCTCAGATGCTTCATCTGTCGATTTTAGTATTGAGCGAAAGGTTACACCTATAGGTTCTGTATTGCAGGTCAATCCTACTCCACTAGTACCAATAGGCGGCATAGGGGAAGAAGCACTACACCTAGAAATCAACAGCATGAAAACTTTGTTATATTATAAATTACCCTTTTCCTTATCGGTATCGGGACTAAGAAGAATGGTTGGGACAACAAGCATCCATCTCGTTCGTACTTTGGATACCCGTATAACCATCAAAGATCGTTGAAGTGACTAATTCCCGGAAATAGGAGGCGTTGAGGACAAAGAAATTGTTGGAGTTACCATTTCTATCTAGCACTAATAGGGTTGGTGTTAAGAAAAAACAAACCTCTTGCGGGAAGGCTGGCTAGAAATTTCTAGTAAAAATACTAGCCCCTGTCAGTTCATAATGAGAATAGTTAAATTTTGATTACATGAATTATTCCCCTCAGTACTATGCACAGAAGGGAGGAGCCGTATGAGATGAAAATCTCACGTACGGTTCTGGAACGGAG